ATAACGAAACTAAAAAAGAATATTTACCTAAAATTTATGATCCATTTTTGCATGGGATCTCTCGCGGAAGAATAAAAAAATTATCTCCATTCCAAATCATAACCGAAACCTATATCAAAAATAATATAGGAAAATCTTGGATAAACAAGATTCATGGTATACTTCGGAAAATTAATTCTCACAAATTTGAGCAAAGAATAGCAAAATTTAATAGAAAATATTTGTCAATCGAAAAAAAACTTTCTTTTGTTTCAGAACCCCAAGAAGAAAAAATTCATTCAGAAGAAGAAAGACAAATTTTCAAATTTTTAGTTGATGTCGTTATAACTGATAGCAATGATCAAACTCTTATAAAAAATTGTATTGATTTCCATGAAATCAATAAAAAAGTTCCTCGATGGTCATACAAATTAATAAGTGAGTTGGAACAATTGGAAGGCGAAAATGAAGAAAATGTACTAATGGAACCTGGAATTCGTTCAAGAAAAGCAAAACGTGTAGTGGTTTTTACTGATAAAGAGCCGCATAACGAGATTTATACTAATTTCAAAGAGAATAAAAATTCTGATCAAAACGATGAAATGGCTTTGATCCGTTATTCAAAACAATCTGATTTTCGTCGAGAGATCATTAAAGGATCCATGCGTTCCCAAAGACGTAAAACTTTCATTTGGGAATTTTTTCAAGCAAAAGTACATTCCCCCCTTTTTTTTGATAGAATAGATAAACTTTTTTTTTTTTCATTTGATATATGGGGGCTAAAAAAAAAAATTCTTAGAAATTTTATGTGGAAAAAAAAAAAAAAAATTGATAAAAAAAAAGAAGAAGAACAATCAAAAATAGAACAACAAAGACGGATAGAAATTGCAGAAACTTGGGATCGCTTCCTATTTGCTCAAATAATACGAGGTTTTCTCTTAATAACTCAATCTATTCTTAGAAAATATATTATATTACCTTTATTGATAATAATTAAAAATAGCGTCCGTATGTTATTATTTCAATTTCCCGAGTGGTCTGAGGATTTAAAGGATTGGAAACGTGAAATGCACGTTAAATGTACTTATAATGGGGTTCCACTATCCGAAACAGAATTTCCAAGAAACTGGTTAGCGGATGGTATTCAGATAAAAATCCTATTTCCTTTTTATCTTAAACCTTGGCATAAATCTAAATTTCAAGCATCTCAGGAGGCTCGACTAAAAAAAACAAAAGACAAAGGAGAAAAAAATGATTTTTGTTTTTTAACAGTTTGGGGAATGGAAACCGAACGGCCGTTCGGTTCCGCCCCAAAAAAGCCTTTTTTTTTTTTTTTTGAACCTATTTCTAAAGAATTGAAAAAAAGAATCAAAAAATTTAAAACTAAGTCTTTTCTGGTTTTAAGGATTTTCAAAGAAAGAACAACAATTTTCCTAAAAGTTGCAAAAGAAATTAAAAACTGGATTATCAAAAACTTTCTTTTTATAAAAGGAAAAATAAAAAAACTTTCAAAACGAAATCTAATTCCATTATTTGGCCCGAGAGAAATATATGAATTAAATGAAACTAAAAAAGATTCAATAATGAGTAATCAGATGATTCATGAACTATCTGTTCAAAAAAAAGCCATGGAGTGGACAAATTCTTCACTTAGCGAAAAAAAAAAAAAAAATTGGATTGATAGAATAAAGACAATCAGAAATCAAACAGAAGAAATTTCAAAAGCAAAAGAAAACCTAACTAATAGTTGTAACAAACCACGTTATGATTCTAAAAGAGTTGAGTCATCAAAAAAATTTTGGCAGACATTCAAAAGAAAAAATACCCGATTAATTCGTAAATCTTTTTTTTTTATAAAATTTTGCATTGAACAACTGTCTATAGCTATTTTTCTAGGTATCATTAATATTCCAAGAATTACTACACAACTTTTTTTTGAATCAACAAAAACAATTCTTGATAAATATATTTACAAGAATCAAGAAAATGGAGAAAAAAAAACTACCATTTCTTTTATTTCGACTATAAAAATTTTAATATCCAATAAAAAAAATTTTAGTTATGACCTATGCTCTTTATCACAAGCATATGTATTTTACAAATTAGCACAAATTAAAGTTAGTAACTTTTCTAAATTAAAGACTGTTATTGAATATAGCATATGCATAACAGCCTTTTTTGTTAAGAAGCAAATAAAGGATTTTTTTCAAGAACAAGGAATCTTTCATTATGAATTGAAAGATCAAACCTTTTTTAATTCCGAAGTAAATCAATGGAAAAACTGGTTACGAAGTCATTATCAATACAATTTACCTCAGATTTCATGGGCTAGATTAGTAACCCAAAAATGGAAAAATCAAATAAACCAAGACTCTCTAGTTCTAAATCCAAGTTTAACCAAAGAGGATTCATATGAAAAAAACAAATTTTATAATTACAAAAAACCAAATTTTTTTGAGGCCGACCCTTTAGTAAATCCAAAATATAATTTAAAAAAAGATTCTATATATAATCTTTTTTGCTACAAATCTATTCAGTCTATAGAAAAAATTTTTGACATGTCTATAGGCATTGCTCTAGATAATTGTTTAGTCTCTTGTTTTCTAGACAAATATAATATTCGGGGTATAGGGGAAATTCGGCATAGAAAATATTTGGATTGGCGAATTCTCAACTTTTGGTTTAGAAAAAAAGTAAATATTGAGCCCTGGATTGATATCAAGAGTAAAAAAAAATATATTAAAACTAAAGTTCAGAATTATCAAAGAATTGATAAAAAAACTAAGACGCGTCTTGCCAATTACAAAAGTTTCGTTTTTGATTGGATGGGAATGAATGAAGAAATACTAAATCATCGTATAAAAAATTTTGAGTTTTTTTTCTTTCCAGAATTTTTCTTATTTTCTAGTACATATAAAAAGAAACCGTGGGTTATACCAATTAAATTACTTCTTTTCAATTTTAATGAAAACAAAAATGTTAATAAAAAGATCACTCTAAAGAAAAAAGGTTTTATACCATCAAATGAAAAAAAATCCCTTCGATTTTATAATCTAAATAAAGAAGAAAAAGAATCATCGGGTCAAGGAGAGCTGGAATCAGATAAAGAAAAAAAAAGAAATCCTGAATCAGCTTTATCAACCCAAGAAAAAAATATTGAAGAAAATTATTCGGAATCGAAGATAAAAAAACGTAAAAAAAAACAACAATACAAAAGCAATACCGAAGCGGAACTTTATTTATTTCTCACAAGGTATTCGCGTTTTCAATTGCGATGGAATTTTTTTTTTTATCAAAAAATTCGCAATAATGTAAAAGTATACTGTCTCTTGGTTAGACTAAAAAATTCAAACGAGATAGCGATATCTTCTATTGAAAGAGGAGAGATGAGCCTAGACATTCTAACGATTGAGAAGAATTTAACTTTTGCAAAATTAATGAAAAAAGGAATATTTATTATTGAACCTGTCCGTTTGTCGGTAAAACACGATGGACAACTTATTATATATAAAACCATAGCTATTTCATTGGTTCATAAAAATAAACACAAAATAAGTAAAAGATACAAAAAAAAAAGCTATATTGACAAACAAAAAATGGAAAAATCCATTACAAAATATAAAAAAAAAACGGTAAATATAAAAAAAAAAAATTCTAATTTCTTTGTCCCTGAAAATATTATATCCCCTAACCGACGTAGAGAATTTCGAATTCTAATTTGTTTCAACTTAAAAAAAAAAAATGCGAGGGATAGAAATTCAAGATTTGCTAAGAATATTAAAAACTTGACCACAGTTTTGCATAAAACGAAAGATCTTGATAGGGATAAAAAGAACCTAATTAAATTAAAATCCTTTCTTTGGCCCCATTTTAGATTAGAAGATTTAGCTTGTATGAATCGCTATTGGTTTAATACTACTAACGGCAATCATTTCAGTATGATAAGAATACATATGTATACGCAATTTAAAATTAATTAATGATAGATCCTTTTTACTATATACTATATATAATATATTAAGTTACCGTATATGAAAATATAATATATTAAGTTATTAAGTGAAGTTACGTTATATGAAAACAACTATATGCACAAATATGAGGGATTGTTTTAAATTCAATCTTTATACATGAAATTCATTTAATCAATGACATAGATACCAATCAGAGCCGATCCATAAATAAATAAACAGAATCCTCGTTTTTTATATCTAAATTTAGACTTTTTTTTATAAAATTTAAGAACTAAGAAGGTGATAATTAAATTCAGATCCTTGTACAAAAAAACTACCATTATTATTACTGATCAGTAAAATTCATATCTTTCAATTCATATTAAAAAGGGAAGGATTTATTTTTATGATAAAAAATGCATTCATTTCATTTCAAGAAAAAAAAGACGAAAGCAGGGGATCTGTTGAATTTCAAGTATTCGGTTTCACTAATAAGATACGAAAACTTACTTCACATTTGGAATTGCACAGAAAAGATTATTTATCTCAGAGGGGTCTACGAAAAATTCTGGGAAAACGTCAACGACTGCTGGCTTATTTGTCAAAAAAAAATAGAGTACGTTATAAAGAATTAATTAATCAGTTGAATATTCGGGAATTAAAAACGCGTTAAATTCAAAAATTGTGAATTAGTGAATTTGTTAGATCTTGAATTTTTTGATAAATTTCTTTTTCAGCAATCTAATTCATGCCAGAATGAATAAAGGAAAAACTTATGAAGAGACCGGTTACAGGAAAAGATCTTATGATAGTCAATATGGGGCCTCACCACCCATCCATGCATGGTGTTCTTCGCTTAATTGTTACTCTAAATGGTGAGGAGGTTGTTGACTGTGAACCCATATTGGGTTATTTACATAGAGGAATGGAAAAAATTGCAGAAAACCGAGCAATTATACAATATTTACCTTATGTAACGCGATGGGATTATTTAGCTACTATGTTTACAGAAGCAATAACAGTAAATGGACCAGAACAATTGAGAAATATTCAAGTTCCTAAAAGGGCCAGCTATATCAGAGTAATTATGCTGGAATTGAGTCGTATAGCTTCTCATCTGTTATGGCTCGGCCCTTTTATGGCAGATATTGGTGCACAGACTCCTTTTTTCTATATTTTCAGAGAACGAGAATTTGTATATGATCTATTCGAAGCTGCCACCGGTATGAGAATGATGCATAATTTGTTTCGTATTGGAGGAATAGCGGCTGATTTACCTTATGGTTGGGTAGATAAATGCTTGGATTTTTGTGATTATTTTTTAACAGAGGTTGTTGAATATCAAAAACTGATTACACGAAATCCTATTTTTTTAGAACGGGTTGAAGGAGTTGGGATTATTGGTGGGGAAGAAGCAATAAATTGGGGTTTATCCGGACCAATGCTACGTGCATCCGGAATACCATGGGATCTTCGTAAAGTTGATCATTATGAGTCTTACGATGAATTTGAATGGGAAATTCAGTGGCAAAAACAAGGAGATTCATTAGCTCGTTATTTAGTACGACTTAGCGAAATGACAGAATCCATAAAAATTATTCAACAGACTCTGGAAGGACTTCCGGGGGGTCCCTATGAGAATTTAGAAAGCAGAGGCTTTGATAGAAAAAGGAATCCAGAATGGAATGATTTTGAATATCGATTCATTAGTAAAAAACCTTCGCCTACTTTTGAATTAGCGAAACAAGAACTTTATGTAAGAGTTGAAGCTCCAAAAGGAGAATTGGGGATTTTTCTCATAGGAGATCAAAGTGGGTTTCCTTGGAGATGGAAAATCCGACCACCCGGTTTTATTAATTTGCAAATTCTTCCTGAACTAGTTAAAAGAATGAAATTGGCTGATATTATGACGATACTCGGTAGCATAGATATAATTATGGGAGAAGTGGATCGTTAAAATGATAATTTATGCAACAGAAGTACAAATACAAACTATAAATTCTTTTGTTAGATTGGAATCTTTAAAAGAGGTCTATGGACTGATATGGATATTTGTCCCTATATTTTCTCTTGTATTGGGAATCATAACAGGTGTACTAGTAATTGTGTGGTTAGAAAGAGAAATATCTGCAGGGATACAACAACGTATTGGACCTGAATACGCCGGTCCGTTGGGAATTCTTCAAGCTCTAGCCGACGGGACAAAACTACTTTTCAAAGAAGATCTTCGTCCATCTAGAGGAAATACTCCTTTATTTAGTATTGGACCATCTATAGCAGTTATCTCAATTTTACTAGGTTATTCCATAATTCCCTTTAGCAATCACCTTGTTTTAGCGGATCTCAATATCGGTATTTTTTTATGGATTGCCATCTCAAGTATTGCTCCTATTGGACTTCTTATGTCAGGATATGGATCAAATAATAAATATTCTTTTTTAGGTGGTCTGCGAGCTGCTGCCCAATCTATTAGTTATGAAATACCATTAACTCTATGTGTTTTATCAATATCTCTACGTGCGATTCGTTGAAACATAAACGTTTATTTTTACTATATCCCTTTCTTCTAGACAAATTAAGTTAAAAAACCGAATATATATATATTTATCTTTCGGGTTAATCTTAATAAAAGGAATTTGATAGTTATATATGAGTGAAAAAAACTGCTCAGAAATTAGCAGTAAAAAGAAAAATTGAGTCTCATTTCCTATGTACAAAGGTTAAATGGAAATAAACATAAGCGGAAGAATCACTTTACCCCAAGGTTGGTTGATTAGTCAGCCTGGCTTGAAGCGGGTTAAAAATATTAACCGTATGACGTTTTCACTATCAGTTATATAGATTAACATACATGTATTACAAAGTGAGTGGCAATTAGGTAAAAGTGAGTGGATGGTTAGAAACACCAAAATACACAAAGAATTTGTAATAGAGATTAACAAAATTGAAAAGAATATTTATGCATAACATAAGATAAAAAAAAAAAGAAGGTTAATTGGGGGCTTGAAATTGGTAGAAATGATCAGACAGTACTCCCCAAGATTCCGGTTCAGAGTATGCTTCTATCCACCGATAAATGTAATGACTATCAGAAACGAAATAATCCTTTATTTTTTAAGTCCACCAACTTTTTTCTAAGATATTTTTTTTTCATATATTTCGAAAATCAAATAGAATTTCTGTCATGAATAATAAACTAATAGGATGTCGAATTCTTTTTCGTAATTGAAAACCACGATGGGCTGAAATACCTATTTATATTTTTACAAGGAGTATTTTATTAAATGATTAAGTTATTACTCAACAAATAGAAATTCAAATTTGTAAAGGCTGAGATGAATTCCGAAGCGCCTTTTTTATTCTTAGAATTTGAGCAGACAGAATTCCATTGGTATAATTCAGGATCCCAGATAGATTTATATTTAATCCATTTTCGAACACATCATATCCATCGAAATAATACTAATCTGGTCCTTAGATTTATTTATGGCCCCCGAGGAGCCGTATGAGGCGAAGACCTCATGTACGGTTTTGTAATAGCGGTGAGAATAGTAATGTTATCACCGACTAGGATTATCTAACAGTTTAAGTACAGTTGATATAGTTGAGGCACAATCAAAATATGGTTTTTGGGGATGGAATTTGTGGCGTCAACCTATAGGTTTTCTCATTTTTCTAATTTCTTCCCTAGCAGAATGCGAGAGGTTACCCTTTGATTTACCAGAAGCGGAAGAAGAATTAATAGCAGGTTATCAAACTGAATATTCAGGTATCAAATTTGGTTTATTTTACGTTGCTTCTTATCTAAATGTATTAATTTCCTCATTATTCGTAACAGTTCTATACTTAGGCGGTTGGAATATTTCTATTCCGTATATATCGATTCTGGAGCTATTTGAAAGGGATCAAATTTTTGGAACAACAATTGGTATCTTTATTACATTAGCTAAAACGTATTTTTTCTTGTTCATTTCTATCGCAACAAGATGGACTTTACCTAGGCTAAGAATGGATCAACTATTAAATTTTGGATGGAAATTTCTTTTACCGATTTCCCTTGGTAATCTATTATTAACAACTTCTTTCCAACTCTTTTCACTCTAAATTGAAAATGAATCCAACATATTCATTACTTGTTTTAAACAAGAGAAAGAAACAAAGAGAAAATTATTCATAGATAATTACAATATGCTTCCTATGATAACCGGGTTCATTAATTATGGTCAACAAACCCTACGAGCTGCAAGGTATATTGGTCAAGGTTTCGTGATTACCTTATCCCACACAAATCGTTTACCTGTAACTATTCAATATCCCTATGAAAAATTAATAACATCGGAGCGTTTCCGCGGTCGAATCCATTTCGAATTTGATAAATGCATTGCTTGTGAAGTATGTGTTCGAGTATGTCCTATAGATCTGCCTGTTGTTGATTGGAAATTGGAAACTAATATTCGAAAAAAACGATTGCTTAATTACAGTATTGATTTTGGAATTTGTATATTTTGTGGTAATTGTGTTGAGTATTGTCCAACAAATTGTTTGTCAATGACCGAAGAATATGAATTTTCAACTTATGATCGTCACGAATTGAATTATAATCAAATAGCTTTGGGTCGTTTACCAATGTCAGTAATGGACGATTACACTATTCGAACAATTTTGAATTCACCTCAAACAAAAAATGGATAAACCCATTAATTTTATTAAAAAAAGAATTCAAAATTGTTCGAATTATATAAAAAATTTAATTAAAAACTTGTATTGTATTTATATAATAATATTTTAAGTATTTAAGGCGCGTTCTTTTAATATAATATATTTGTAATTACTTTCTTGAAATAGATAGGTTGAAAATATACTTTAGAATAAAAAAAGGGAAACTGTCTAATAATTGTATCTACATCAATTAATATCCATTCGATTCTAATTTCACTCTATTAGAAACATATTAAAAAAAATTCCCCGGTTAAATTAATAAGGTCATGAAAAGGATTTCTATTTTTTTCTTATTGTAATAATATAATGGATTTGCCTGGACCAATACATTATTTTCTTTTAGTTTTTCTGGGATTCGGTCTTCTAGTAGGAGGTCTGGGAGTGGTATTACTTCCCAACGCAATATTTTCAGCCTTTTCCTTAGGATTTGTTCTTGTTTGTATATCATTATTGTATATTCTATCAAATTCCCATTTTGTAGCTGCTGTACAACTCCTTATTTACGTGGGGTCCATAAATGTTTTAATCATATTTGCTGTGATGTTCATGAATGATTCAGAATATTCCACAGATTTCAATCTGTGGACTTTTGGGGATGGGATTACTTCGTTGGTTTGTACAACTATTCTTTTTTCATTAATTTCTACTATTCTCGATACGTCATGGTACGGAGTTATTTGGACTACAAGATTAAACCAGATTTTAGAGCAAGATTTAATAAGTAATAGTCAACAAATAGGAATTCATTTATCAACAGATTTTTTTCTTCCATTTGAACTCATTTCAATAATTCTTTTAGTTGCTTTGATAGGTGCAATTTCTGTGGCTCGTCAATAAAAAAACCTTCTAATTAGTAAAGACCAAAGAAAATTTTGTGTATGTTATGATATTTTTTTCCGTTCATTCAATTAAATTTGATTGAATACTATTTAATCTTTTAAATATCAATTTTTATATTGGATATATTTTTGAAATTTTTTTTACCTAATATAGTTTTTATTCCTACTTTTTTTTTATATTCTAGTTGATTGAATCCGGTGAATTATTATTCATATTGAAATGAATCAAAATTTATAAGGAGTTGCTGAATGATACTCGAACATGTACTTGTTTTGAGTGCCTATTTATTTTTGATTGGTCTTTATGGATTGATCACGAGTCGAAATATGGTTAGGGCTCTTATGTGTCTTGAACTTATACTCAATGCAGTTAATATGAATTTCGTAACATTTTCGGATTTTTTTGATAATTCCCAGCTAAAGGGGGATATTTTCTGTATTTTTGTTATAGCAATTGCAGCCGCTGAAGCAGCTATTGGATTAGCTATAGTCTCGTCAATTTATCGTAACAGAAAATCAACTCGCATCAACCAATCGACCTTATTAAACAAGTAGAAAAAAAATTATAGATTGAAACTTGTATATATAATAGGTTATGACTTACTAGATTATATTGGGGAAAATTTAACAAATCAAAGTATTTTAGCCCCATTTTTTTATCAATTGAGCCAGAATTCATTACAAAAATTCTATTAAAGGAAATCATTGCTTCATCTAGTATTTTAATATATCATTTAGTTAGAAGTTTACTAGAGTGAAAATTTATGACATTCAAAAAACTATAGATCCTATGTCACATTCAGTAAAAATTTATGATACCTGTATAGGATGTACTCAATGTGTCCGAGCATGCCCTACAGACGTATTAGAAATGATACCTTGGGATGGGTGTAAAGCTAAGCAAATAGCTTCCGCTCCAAGAACCGAGGACTGTGTTGGTTGTAAGAGATGTGAATCTGCCTGTCCAACGGATTTTTTGAGCGTTCGAGTTTATTTATGGCATGAAACAACTCGAAGCATGGGTCTAGCTTATTGATACGGTACCGAAAACCTCATTTGACTAAATTTGGAATACATTTGCTTTTTTTATTGACAAGTACTCGTACTCAAAAAAGTTAAATTAGATTTTTTTATTTATATATTTTTTTTGAGTACGCGTTCTTTGGACCTGGTGTATCTTGTCTTTACCACGAATGATTTTCCTTGGTTAACAATAATTGTTGTTTTTCCAATATCGACTGGTTCGTTAATGTTATTTCTCCCGCATAGGGGAAATAAAGTCAACAGGTGGTATACAATATGCATTTGTATCTTAGAACTTCTTCTAACGACCTACGCTTTTTGTTATAATTATAAAATGGACGATCCATTAATTCAACTGTCCGAAGATTATAAATGGATACATTTTTTGGATTTTTACTGGAGAATGGGAGTAGATGGACTTTCTATAGGAACTGTTTTACTGACGGGATTTATTACTACTTTAGCTACTTTAGCGGCTTTTCCAGTTACTCGGGATTCCCGATTATTCCATTTTTTGATGTTAGCAATGTACAGCGGTCAAATAGGATCGTTTTCTTCTCGGGATCTTTTACTTTTTTTCATCATGTGGGAATTCGAATTAATTCCCGTTTATCTACTTTTATCCATGTGGGGTGGAAAGAAACGTCTGTATTCAGCTACAAAATTTATTTTATACACTGCAGGAAGTTCTATTTTTTTATTAATAGGAGTTTTAGGTATAAGTTTATATGGTTCGAACGAACCAACATTAAATTTAGAACTATTAGCTAATCAATCCTATCCTGTCACACTCGAAATCCTTTTTTATGTTGGATTTCTGATTGCGTTTGCCGTTAAATCGCCAATTATACCTTTACATACTTGGTTACCTGACACCCACGGCGAGGCACATTACAGTACCTGTATGCTTCTCGCTGGAATCTTATTAAAAATGGGAGCATATGGGTTGGTTCGAATCAATATGGAATTATTACCTCACGCCCATTCTATGTTTTCTCCTTGGTTGATGGTAGTCGGTACAATCCAAATAATTTATGCAGCTTCAACATCTCCCGGTCAACGTAATTTAAAAAAGAGAATAGCTTATTCTTCTGTATCTCATATGGGTTTTATAATTATAGGTATTGGTTCTATAACGGATCCTGGACTTAATGGAGCCATTTTACAAATAATATCTCATGGATTTATTGGCGCTGCACTTTTTTTCTTGGCAGGAACGAGTTATGATAGAATTCGGCTTGTTTATCTTGATGAAATGGGTGGAACGGCTATCTCCATTCCAAAGATATTTACAATGTTCACTATCTTATCGATGGCTTCCCTTGCATTACCGGGCATGAGTGGTTTTGTTGCCGAATTAATTGTTTTTTTGGGAATAATTACCGGCCAAAAATATTTGTTAATTTCAAAAATTTTAATTATTTTTGTAATGGCAATTGGAATTATATTAACTCCTATATATTTATTATCTATGTCACGCCAAATGTTCTATGGATATAAGTTAATTGATGTCAAAAACTTTTCTTTTTTTGATTCTGGACCCCGAGAGTTATTTCTTTCAATCTCTATTCTTCTACCCATAATTGGTATTGGGATTTATCCTGATTTTGTGCTCTCATTAGCAAGTGACAAGGTCGAATCCATTTTATCTAATTATTTTTATGGATAGTTTTCAGGAAATAAAAAAACGCATTAAATTAAATTGTAATCAGAAGTCTTTGTTCTTTGTATTGTGAGAACCTTTTGAATCATTGTACTACTTGATTCAAAAGGTTCTTGATGATTTACTACTAAAACTAAATTAGATTTCTTAACTTATATGAAGTTATATATAGATGCTATTCTTTTTTATTTGGATTGCTTTATTTTTTGGTTAATGTTTTATTTAATTCGATGTAAATGAACCATAACTATGTAAACCTAGTCCGAAAAGATTGACGCCAAAATAGCATATCCAAATTAAAAGAAAGCCTATCGAAGCGACAATTGCAGAATTTATACCCCTAACATTCCTATTTGTTTTAATATGTAAATAAATTGCAAATATGGTCCAAGTAATAAATGCCCAAGTTTCTTTTGGATCCCAATTCCAATATGAACCCCATGTCTCATTAGCCCATACAGCTCCTGAAAGAATGCCGACGGTTAAAAAGAAAAATCCAAGACTAATAATACGAAAACTCCAATAATCTAATTGTTCAATTAATTGATACCTATAATAATTTCTAGAAAAACTCAAATTACTGTTTTGTTGTAGTAAAATAGAATTTCTTTCGTTTATGTAGTAACGTACATCAAAAGAAAATAATTCATTTAATAAATTGTTTTTTTTAATATTCTTTTTCCAAAAAGTAGGTCCGACTTTGTGAAATGTAATGACTAGACGAGCTATTGATAATAATGATCCGCATAACAGAGCGCCATAACCTAATATCATCATACTTACGTGCATCATTAACCACTGGGACTGGAGAGCTGGTACTAATATTACAGACTGAGGCATTTTGTTTAAAAGACTTGAAGTAGCAAAACCCTGAATAAAAATAGCACTTGGCGCAGTTATTGCGTTTAAGTGATTTTTTTTTTTTTTATTAAAATAGGAAACCATATGAATAATTGAAAAAGCCCATGAAAGAAAAATTAATGATTCATATAAATTACTTAATGGAAAATGTCCTAAATAAACCCAACGAGTGAATAATAATCCTGTTATACCAAAAAACGTAATTACGATTCCTTTATCTGATGAATAAAAAAATCCTATGATTTCATCTAAATTAACTAATAAAGTTAAACAATGAATTGTCAGTACAATTGAAACGACCGAAAAAGATATATGAGTTAATATATGCTCTAAAATTGAAAAAATCATAAAAAATTTGGTAAAAATTAATAAATTAATACTAGGTGTTACCCGATTTTAGAAAAAAATCGGGTATTAATTGGATTCTAAAACTTATAATATCGTTTTTATAAGCTCTTATGCCGCTACTCGGACTCGAACCGAGATGCTCTAGCACTGCTTCCTAAGAGCAGCGTGTCTACCAATTTCACCATAGCGGCAACTTGGTCAAAACAATACTAACAAGTTTTTATTAAATCGTCGAGATTTAAATAAAGAAGCCAATTCAATGGAATTTACAATTGATTTCACGAAAAAAAACTTAAATAGGTATTTGGGGTTTAAATTCAATATAAGATTTTTTTTTATCTGAGTTTTCAAATTATTTTCATTCACTTTTTGTACGTTATATTTTTTTCTAGAATACAATGAAAAATGTAACTAAATTAAAGTAGTTGGGACTTCAACCCAAAGACAAAATTCTAACTGCTCTTTATCATTTTTTTTATCATATAAATGAAAAATTAGAAATTCAATTTAAATTTATAAGTTCCATTAATAAAAAAAGACTTTTTCTAAAAAATGAAAATTTCTCCAAAATACTTCAAAATTTTAAATAAAATAAAATTTGCCAAATTGTTCAAGAGAAATTCAAAAAAAAAATTATCAAAATAAATATTTTGATGCATCTTTTTATATTGTACAAACAGTACAAACATAAGATTTTTTGATCACTTAAAAATCCTAGCATATATTATTATTTATTATATTATTATCTAATATTCACTTATTGTGGATAGATGCTTTTATAATTTTGATTCCAAGTAAAGAATAGAAAAATTCAGAGAAATAATAATTCCTAAAGGTATAAAGTGAAAAAATTTTCACTTAAATTCATTAATTTCACGAACCTATTGATTTCGTGTAAAGATCTTGTTTTTCCTCTTAAGAGGAAAAACAAGATCTTTATTTATTATTGCCTCAAGTTGATGATGGGGAAAAAAAGAATCCCTTTTTTTTATGTATTATAAAAAATTTCTTTTTTTTAAGTTAGGCTAATTATAATTATTCTAGTGTTTTTTATTTTTTTTTTTGTAGAAAAAAACTTTTTGAATTACCTGTAGAAAGTGATTTCCCTAATGAAAAAGCTTTCAACGATGTCCAATATCCCTTCCTTTTCCAATTTTTTTTACGAATACGCTTTTTCGAGATAGAAGTACGTTTTTTTGGAACTGCCATTCAAAAATGAAAAAAAGTTTTTCAGCGGTATAATTGGATGTCAAAGACATTTATTATTCTATTCTTTAATCGAGTTATTTTTTTTCTTTCAAATTTTATTATATATATTTTTTTTTCAAAACAAAAAAGACATTCAAAAGTTTAAAACCCAACTTTTTTTTTACTTTTTTTTATTTAACCTTTGAAATCCGTATGAGAGTGCTCATTTAATTAATCTATATTAATTAATCTATATTGATGATTATATTATCAAAAAAAATTATGAAATTTCTTCGCTTCATATGTAAAAAAAGATCGATTATAATAATATTTATTACAAAGCTCACTTAGTGTAATGAAAGACAATCACTAAATTCCATAATTCAAATTCATTCCTTAATTATTCTAAATAATCAAACTCAAATAACTTTTTTGGGGGTAAAGTTATTTTATTATATAATTAATATTTAAGTATTTTGTTGTCATGTAAATCTTTGTTTTATTCTTAATATATGTATATAAATTATTATAATACGGAATTAGAATTAACTTTTTCTGTATCTGCCTAAAATCACAATTTTATTTAGTAATAAAAAAAACAAATAATTTTTATTGACAGTAACTTAGTAATATTATTTAATCACTTCTAATTTTTTTATTTGAATATATATATTTCTTTTCAAAGATTTGTGAAGGATTATACTAATTCGAAAAAATTTCTATTTAGGTTTGAAATCGCGTGCTTTTTTATTGTCCCCTTTGAAAAAGATATATATATACAAACCAGTGAATAAGAAATAATAAATTTAAGAATAAAATAAAAAGGGTTTTTTATTTTATGGAACATACATATCAATATTCATGGATCATCCCTTTCATTCCACTTCCAGTACCTATTTTACTAGGAGTTGGACTTCTACTTTTTCCGAGAGCAACAAAAAACCTTCGACGTATGTGGACTGTTCTGAGTATTTTTTTGTTAAGTTTAGTTATGATCTTTTCACTCTATCTATCTATTCAACAAATTTTTGTAAGTTGCATTCATCAAAATGTATGGTCTTGGACCATAAATAATGAATTTTCTTTTGAGTTCGGTTACTTTATTGATCCACTTACTTCTATTATGTCAATATTAATTACAACTGTTGGAATTTTAGTTCTTATTTATAGTGACAATTATATGTCTCATGATCAAGGATATCCGCGGTTTTTTGCTTATATGGGTTTTTTTAATACTTCAATGTTAGGATTAGTTACTAGTTCTAATTTGATCCAAGTTTATTTTTTTTGGGAATTAGTTGGAATGTGTTCGTATTTATTAATAGGTTTTTGGTTCACACGACCTGTTGCAGCGAATGCTTGTCAAAAAGCTTTTGTAACTAATCGTGTAGGGGATTTTGGTTTATTATTAGGAATTTTAGGTCTTTTTTTGATAACTGGCAGTTTCGAATTTCAGGATTTGTTCGAAATATTCAATAATTTAATTTTAAATAATAGAGTAAATCTCTTATTCCTTACTTTGTGTGCATTTCTATTATTTGTGGGTCCTATTGCTAAATCTGCACAATTTCCTCTTCATGTATGGTTACCTGATGCCATGGAGGGCCCTACTCCTATTTCGGCTCTTATACATGCTGCTACTATGGTAGCGGCGGGAATTTTTCTTGTAGCTCGTCTTCTTCCTCTTTTTATAGTTATCCCTTCTATAATGTATATAATATCTTTGATAGGTATAATAACAGTACTCTTAGGAGCCACTTTAGCTCTTGCTCAAAAAGACATTAAGAGGGGTTTAGCTTATTCTACAATGTCTCAACTGGGTTATATGATGTTAGCTCTAGGTATGGGGTCTTATCGATCCGCTTTATTTCATTTGATTACTCATGCTTATTCGAAAGCTTTGTTGTTTTTAGGATCTGGATCCATTATTCATTCAATGGAAGCTATAGTTGGATATTCTCCCGAGAAAAGTCAGAATATGATTCTTATGGGCGGTTTGACAAAACATGTGCCAATTACAAAAACTGCCTTTTTAGTAGGAACGCTTTCTCTTTGTGGTATTCCCCCCCTTGCTTGTTTTTGGTCTAAAGATGAAATTCTTAATGATAGTTTGGTGTTTTCGCCAATTTTTGCAATAATAGCTTGCTCAACAGCGGTATTAACCGCATTTTATATGTTTCGGATTTATTTACTTACTTTTGAAGGACATTTAAACACTTATTTTATAAATTACAGCGGAAAAAAAAGTAGCTCCTTATATTCAATCTCTTTATGGGGTAAAGAAGAAGAAAAAAAACTTAATAGAAATTTTGGGTTAGTACCATTATTAACAATGAATAATACGAAAAGAGCTTCTTTTTTTTGCAAGAAAAGATATAAAATTAGTAATAATGTAAGAAATCAAACTTTTATTAATGTTGAAAATTTTGGACTTAATACAAGAACTTTCGATTATCCCCATGAATCAGACAATACTATTCTATTTCCTATACTTGTATTGCTTTTATTTACTTTGTTTATTGGAGCCATAGGAGTGCCTTTCAATCAAGAACAAATAGACTTTGATATATTATCAAAATTATTCACGCCATCGATAAACCTTTTGCATAAAAATTTACAAAATTTTGTAGATTGGTATAAATTTTTTAGAAATGCAACTTTTTCGGTCAGTATAGCTTTGTTTGGAATAGTTATAGCATACTGTTTATATAAGCCTTTTTATTCATCTTTATTAAATTTAACCTTACTTAATTCATTTCAAAAATGGAGTTTTAAAAGAATTCGGTGGGAAAAACTAATAAATTTTGTATATAATTGGTCCCATAATCGTGGTTACATAGATGTTTTTTTAAAAATATCTTTAACTGAAAGTATAAGAAGATTATCAAAACAAACGAATTTTTTTGATAAACGAATCATTGATGGAA